TCATTACTATCAATTCGATATGTATTTAAAAAAGGAGCCCCTTCGTTGTTTTTCATCATTAATAAATCGAATAAACGAAAGTTTGTTTTCATAATTTTAGGTCCTTCTTTACCCCATAGAGACATTGAATAGAATGAACTGCTTTTTTTGCCACTGTAATTTTGAAAATAAATGTTTAAATGTCCTTCAAAAGTAAGTAAATAAATGCGAAACATATAAAAGGCGGTTAATCCTGCCGTAGAATAAGCTATTATTGCAAAAATAGGTGAATACAACCAACTATCATTAAGAATTTCATCTTTGGACCAAAAACAAGCAAGAGGTGGAATACCACAAAGAGAAAGTGTACCTAATAAAAAAGAAATTTTTGTAATTGGTACATGTTTTCTTAAACCTCCCATAAGAACCATATTCTGACTTTTATCTGGAGAATATCCAACAATAGCTTCCATCGAATGAATAATAGATCCAGATCCTAAAAACAACAATGCTTTCGAATAAGCATGAGTAATCAAATGAAATAAAGCAGCTCGATACGAACCCATACCTAAAGCTAACATCATATAACCCAATTGAGACATTGTAGAATAAGCTAAACCTCTCTTAATATCTTTTTGAGCAAGAGCTAAAGTAGCTCCTAAAAATAATGTTATTATACCTATCAAAGATATTATATTTAATATATAAGGTATAACTATGAAAAGAGGAAGAAGCCTAGCTACAAGAAAAATTCCTGCTGCTACCATGGTAGCAGCATGTATAAGAGCTGAAATAGGGGTAGGCCCTTCCATGGCATCGGGTAACCAGACATGAAGGGGGAATTGAGCAGATTTAGCAACTGCGCCAGCAAATAATAGGAAAGCACAGAAAGTAATAAATAAAGGATTAACTTCATTATTATAAACCAAATTATTGAATATTTCAAACAAATCCCGAAATTCAAAACTACCTGTTATCCAATAAAAACCTAAAATTCCTAATAAAAACCCAAAATCTCCAACACGATTAGTTACAAACGCTTTCTGACAAGCATTCGCCGCACTGGGTCGGGTGAACCAAAAACCTATTAATAGATAAGAACACATTCCAACCAATTCCCAAAAAATATAAATTTCTATTAAATTAGAACTAGTAACTAATCCCAACATTGAAGTATTGAAAAAACTCATATAAGCAAAAAATCTCACGTATCCTCGATCATGAGACATATAATTATCACTATAAATAAGAACCATAACCCCAACACTAGTGATTAATATTGACATAATAGAAGTAAGTGGGTCAATTAAGGAGCCGAACTCTAAAGAAAAATCATTATTGATGGTCCAAGACCATACATATTGATAGACAGAATTGTTATTTAGTTGCTGAATAAAGAAATGGGCTGAAAAAATCATAACTATACTTAATAATAAAACACTCGGAAAAGCCCACATACGGCGAAGATTTTTAGTTGCCGTTGGAAAAAGTAGAAGTCCTGCTCCTATTAACATAGGAACTGGAAGGGGAATGAACGGTATGATCCATGAATATTGATATGTATATTCCATATAAAAATAAATATAAAAATTATCTTAATTAATTGTTTCTGATTCACCAGTTCTTATTTCTTTTCTTTTGAAAGCGGTCGATTAATAAAAAAATTAAGATATATAAAATACAACTTAAAATAGAATTTCCAACCTTAATTATTCGGAATCTTTCCAAACTACTTCAAATATTTCAAATGAAGATGAAGAATTAGGGTTAGTCAAATGATATAAACAAGTTACGAGCGAAAAATAAATATGTACTTTAATTTATTATTAGTTTATTATTAATATTGAATTGTTAATATGAAATTTTATGAAGATAAAAACGAAAAATTGCAATTTCGATCTAATTATTACGTAATACAATAATTTATTTATATCTATAGAGCAAGGCTAAATAATGACAGCAAAAAGGTAGTTAATAGGAATCATAGGGCCCATAACTTGACTCATAAAACCTATTTATTGCAGTTTGGTTCGGTTATTCCCAATCATTAACGAATTTTTTTAGAACTAATGTCTTCGATTACAATAAAAACGATTTATAAGAAATGCTTTGCTATCCTAGACTTTTTTATGTAAAATAAAAACGGAGGGGCAAAAAAAAATGGCTTTTATTTTAGTTTTAGAAAGTGTTTTGTATATTTTAATCAATTAACTACATAGGACCATTCGAATTTAAAAATTAAAATTAAATGTCCTCTTTCTTCGAACTTGACCCATTTTTTTAATATAATAAAAAAAAAATAAAAATTATTACAGTTTTTTTTTTATTAATCTTAAGCGGAAGAGGAATTGAGTTTTTAAACCTTTCCAGGTAGTTTTTAAACCTTTCCATGTATTTTATTACATGTAAGAATGTAATATGACAAAAATAGAAAGTAAAGACCCCAAACCCCTTTTGTTTGTATTTTTTATTTTATCAACTTCAATCTATTCTATTTGGCATAGTAGATCGTATTGTTCTTAGTAATATTTTAAACAATTTTTCCAAACACCAAGGGAATGCAATTTCTAGAATAGCTAGCTAGAGATATAGTAAAGAACAATTGATTTTGAACACTAGATGTCTTTCACATCCAACCGATGAACCGATTCTAATTTTAAAATGGCAGTTCCAAAAAAGCGCACCTCTAGTTCCAAAAAACGTATTCGTAAAAATATTTGGAAAAAGAAAGGATATTGGGCAGCATTGAAAGCTTTTTCATTAGCGAAATCTCTTTCTACCGGTAACTCAAAAAGTTTTTTTTGTGTGACAAATAAATAATTAAACAATAGACTAAATAATATGAATAGGTCTAATTCAAAAAAATGATTCTAATTTTTGTTAGAATTTTTTTTTGTAAAATTTACAAGTTATCAAGAATATAAATAATATTAAGCTAATAATAATATAATAATAGATTATTATCTAAATTAATATTTCATTTTTATTAAAACAAAATGAATTCCATTTTATATTGTTATTGCTATTAGAGAATGGAATTCATTTTGTTTTTTTTAGTTCGAGCCATGGCAAAATTATCTCGTTACAAATGTTCCTTTTATTTTCAGGAGACCATAAATAAAGTAAAGTAATAAAAAAGTAATAAACTAAAAAATGAAAAATCCCGTTCTTAGTTAACTTAAAAAAAGGATACTCTAAAATAAAAATAACTAATAAACAAAAGATAAGATTATTAATATTATTAAAGAAAATGGTTAGATTAAATGCCTGATTTTGAAACAAATTTTTAGTCATCAATTTGAATGTTTCCTAAAAAAATATTGAATTAACCCTCCCAATCTCGACGATTGAATAAAAATAGGTTATTATGATTTTGAATAAGCCGCTATGGTGAAATCGGTAGACACGCTGCTCTTAGGAAGCAGTGCTAGAGCATCTCGGTTCGAGTCCGAGTAGCGGCATGGCTTTTTCTAAAAGAGTAAGCCCTATAATGAATTCAATTCCCTATTTCAATTCCTATAATTGAGAACCCCTTTAATAAATTTTATGATAGTTTCAACTTTAGAGCGTATATTAACTCATATATCCTTTTCGATCATTTCAATTGTAATTACAATTCATTTGATAACTTTATTTGTCGATGAAATCGTAGGACTATATGATTCATCAGAAAAGGGCATGATAGCTACTTTTTTCTGCATAACAGGATTATTAGTTATTCGTTGGATTTATTTTGGGCATTTACCATTAAGCAATTTATATGAATCATTAATTTTTCTGTCGTGGGGTTTTTCCATTATTCATATGATTCCGTATTTTAAAAAACATAAAAACCATTTAAGCGCAATAACGGCGCCAAGTGTTATTTTTACCCAGGGTTTCGCTACTTCAGGTCTTTTAAATGAAATGCATCAATCTGCAATATTAGTACCGGCTCTCCAATCGCATTGGTTAATGATGCACGTAAGTATGATGGTGTTGAGCTATGCAGCTCTTTTGTGTGGATCATTATTATCACTAGCTCTTCTAGTCATTACATTTCGAAAATCCATAAGGGTTTTTAGTAAAAGCAAGAATTTGTTAACTGAGCAATTTTCCTTTGGTGAGATTCAATACGTGAATGAAAGAACCAATATGTTAAAAAACACTTCTTTGATTTCTTCTCAGAATTATTACAGATATCAATTAATTCAACAATTGGATCGATGGAGTTATCGTATTATTAGTTTAGGATTTATCCTTTTAACCATAGGTATTCTTTCGGGAGCAGTATGGGCTAATGAAGCATGGGGATCCTATTGGAATTGGGATCCAAAAGAAACTTGGGCATTTATTACTTGGACCATATTTGCGATTTATTTACATATTCGAACAAATAAAAATTATGAAACTAAAAATTCTGCAATTGTGGCCTCAATGGGCTTTCTTATAATTTGGATATGTTATTTTGGGGTTAATCTATTAGGAATAGGGTTGCATAGTTATGGTTCGTTTAGATTACCATCTAATTGAATTTAAAGTACTTGACAACGAGAAGCCTAGGGCAGCATACATATAGATATGAAACCCTTATATCAACCATCAAGAACCATTTGAATCATTCCATTTCCATTACTTGATTCAAATGGTTCTCAAAATGTCAAAATATCAGGTTCTATTTTTATAATAGAATTCCAATTTTTTTATTTAACTTAAAAGCTGAAAAAGACTTTTTTTTGGACAATGAACGATTTTTAAAATCATCGTATTTTTTTTTTGTTTCTTGACAAAAACTATCTATAAAAAAAATTTGATAGAATAGCTTCGACCTTGTCAACTGATAATGAGAAAACGAAATCGGGATAAATACCAATACCTATTACCGGTAAAAGGATCGAAATCGAAATAAATAACTCGCGCGGTCCAGAATCAAAAAAATAAGAGTTTTTTGGGACATTAAAAAGCTTGTATCCATAGAACATCTGGCGTAACATAGATAATGAATAAATAGGAGTTAATATCATTCCAATTGCCATTACAAAAGTAATTAAGATTTTTGTTATTAAAAGATATTTTTGGCTAGTAAGTATTCCAAAAAAAACTACCAATTCGGCAACAAAACCGCTCATGCCCGGTAATGCAAGCGAAGCCATTGATAAGATACTGAAAGTCGTGAATATTTTTGGAATTGAGACGGCCATTCCGCCCATTTCGTCGAGGTAAACAAGTCGTATTCTATCATAACTCGTTCCAGCCAAGAAAAAAAGTGCAGCGCCAATAAATCCGTGAGAAATTATTTGTAAAATGGCCCCGTTGAGCCCTGTATCGCTTATAGAACCAATTCCTATAATTATGAAACCCATATGAGATACAGAAGAATAGGCTATTCTTTTTTTTAAATTACGCTGACCCGGAGATGTTAAAGCTGCATAGATAATTTGAATTGTGCCTACTATCATCAACCAGGGAGAAAATATAGAATGGGCATGGGGTAATAATTCCATATTGATCCGAACCAACCCATACGCTCCCATTTTTAATAAGATTCCGGCTAAAAGCATACAAGTACTATAATGTGCCTCTCCATGGGTGTCTGGTAACCATGTGTGTAGGGGTATGATCGGTGATTTGACAGCAAAAGCAATAAGAAATCCAATATAAAATATTATTTCCAGTGCTACAGGATACGATTGATTAGCTGATGTTTCAAAATTTAATGTCGGTTCATTGGAGCCGTATAAACCAATACCCAGAACTCCTATTAATAAAAAAACGGAACCTCCAGCAGTGTACAAAATAAATTTTGTAGCTGAATACAAACGTTTCTTTCCACCCCACATGGATAGAAGGAGATAAACGGGAATTAATTCTAACTCCCACATGATGAAAAAAAGTAAAAGGTCTTGAGAAGAAAATAGTCCTATTTGACCGCTATACATTGCTAACATTAGGAAATGGAATAGTCGTGAATCTCGAGTAACGGGCCAAGCCGCTAAAGTAGCTAAAGTTGTGATAAAGCCTGTCAGTAAAATGGGTCCTATAGAAATTCCATCTATTCCCAATCTCCAGTAAAAATCAAAATAATTGATCCATTTATAATTCTCCGTTAGTTGCATTAACGGATCATCCAATTGGAAACGATAACCGAATGCATAGGTTGTTAGAAGGAGTTCTACTATACATATACATATAGTATACCACCTTATTACCTTATTTCCTCTATGAGGAAGAAAGAAAATTAAGGAACCCGCGGATATTGGCAAAACTACAACTAGCGTTAACCAAGGAAAATTATTCATAGTAAAAACAAAATAAACTTGGACCAGAAAAACCCGTGCTCGAAATAAATAGATTTTGAGCGCGGGTTTTTGTCGGTAAAGGTAAAAAAATCAAATGTATTCGAGTAGGGTTTTCTGAAACGTATTAATAAGCTAGACCCATACTTCGAGTTGTTTCATGCCATAAATAAACGCGAACACTCAAGAAATCCGTTGGACAGGCAGATTCACATCTCTTACAACCGACACAGTCCTCTGTTCTTGGAGCAGAAGCTATTTGCTTAGCTTTACATCCGTCCCAAGGTATCATTTCTAATACATCAGTTGGGCAGGCTCGCACACATTGAGTACACCCTATACACGTATCATAAATCTTTACTGAATGTGACATTGGATCTATAAATTTTTAAACGTCAGAAATTTTCGATCTAGTAAGCTTGTAAATGAATCATATATTTAGACACCAGATGAATCAATAATTTACCAGAAATTTGGAAGCAATCTACTTCTGGATCGACCCATACGATAGAACCAAGATACTTTGATTTCTTACATTTTCTAAAATATGGATTAGATTTAATGTATGGTCATGTTAATTAGAATTTATGAATATTGTAATTTCTATGATTAATACTACTTATTCAACAAATTCGATTGATTGATACGAGTTGATTTTCTGTTACGATAAATTGACGAAACAATGGCCGGTCCAATAGCTGCTTCAGCGGCGGCAATAGCTATAACAAAAATTGAGAAAATATTTCCTTTTAATTGCCGGCTATCAAAAAAATCAGAAAATGTTACGAAATTTATATTAACCGCATTCAGTATAAGTTCAAGACACATAAGGGCTCTAACCATATTTCGGCTTGTGATCAATCCATAGATACCGATAGAAAATAAGTAGGCACTCAAAACAAGTACATGCTCGAGCATCATTGACTAACTCCTTATCAATTTTGATTCATTTCAATATGAACTGAATAACAATTCAACAGATTCAATTGACTAGAATATAAAGTGCGGAACAAAGAAATATATTGTATTAGTAATAGATTAAATAAAAGAGTTTTTATTTTGACTTTTAGACATAACCAATTTTAAAATGGAAGATAAAAAAATGTAATAACTAATAACACAGAACAGAGAACAGAGTTGAATTTTGATTACTGTTGGAAATTCTAGAGATTTATTACTGGCGCGCTACCGCAATTGCGCCTATTAAAGCGACTAAAAGAATTATCGAAATGAATTCAAATGGAAGAAAAAAATCTGTTGATAAATGAATTCCAATTTGTTGACTATTACTTATCAAATCTTGCTCTATAATCTGGTTTGATCTTGCAGTCCAAATAATCCCGTACCATGACGTATCCGTAATACTAATCATTAGTAAAACAAAAATACTTGTACAAACAGGCAAAGTAATCCCATCCCCAACAGTCCAAAGATTAAAATCTTTGTAATCTTCTGAACCATTCATAAACATCACAGCAAATACAATTAAAACATTTATAGCTCCCACGTAAATAAGAAGTTGTGCAGCAGCTACAAAATAGGAGTTTAATAGAATATAAAATAAGGATATACAAACAAGAACCAGCCCCAACGAAAAGGCAGAATAAATGGCGTTGGTAAATAATACCACACCTATACCGCCTAGTATAAGACCCAATCCCAGAAAGACTAAAAGAAAGTCATGTATTGGTCCAGGCAAATCCATTATATGTAAAATAAGAGATAAATAAATCTAAATGTTTTTCATGACTTTATTGAGACCTGACCAGAAATTTTTTTTAATAATTTTTGAAAAATTCCTATTTTTTTTAATAATTTTTGAAAAATTCCTAATTAAATCCTAAGAGATGGGACTAAATGTAGGTACAATTGTTGGGTTAATTTTATTCGTTATCTGAAGGAATAGGTCTAATCCGAAATTTTTTATTTCGAAATATATACAGATATATTAATTAATAGATTTTCAATCAAAATAAAGACTCGCTTCTTATCAACCAATTAATAGTTGGAATTTCTAGTTATTGACCAAACAAAACGAAAGAACCTTTATTTCTTTTAAATAAATAAATCAAAACCGAACCTTAGTATTGTTAAAGTAATTGGAATTTATTCTTGAATCAAGAGATTTACTTATTTTTTATTTGAGGTGAATTAAAAATTGTTCGAATTGTATAATCGTCAACTACTGACATTGGTAAACGACCTAAAGCAATTTGATTATAATTTAATTCGTGACGATCATAAGTAGAAAGTTCATATTCTTCAGTCATTGATAAACAATTTGTTGGACAATACTCAACACAATTACCACAAAATATACAGATTCCGAAATCAATACTGTAATTTAGTAATCGTTTCTTTCGAATATCTGTTTCCAATTTCCAATCAACAACGGGTAGATCTATAGGACATACACGAACACATACTTCACAAGCAATACATTTATCAAATTCAAAATGAATTCGACCACGGAAACGTTCCGCGGTGATTAATTTTTCATACGGATATTGAATAGTTACGGGTAAACGATTTGCGTGAGATAAAGTAATCATGAAACCTTGACCGATGTACCTTGCAGCCCGTACTGTTTGTTGACCATAATTTATGAACCCAGTTACCATAGAAAACATATCGTGAATATATATATGAATAATTTTATGTTTGTTTATTTCTCTTGTTTGAGACAAATTATGAATATAGAATATTCCTTTACAGCGAAAAGAGTTGGGAAGAAGTTGTTAATAATAGATTACCGAGAGAGATCGGTAAAAGAAATTTCCATCCAAGATTTAATAGTTGGTCCATTCTTAGCCTCGGCAAAGTCCATCTTGTTGTGATAGGAATGAACAAGAACAAATAAGTTTTAGTTAATGTAATAAAGATACCAATCGTCGCTTCAAAGACTACACCCAATTTATTTATTTCAAAAAACTCAGAAACATATATGTCTGGAATAGATATATTCCAGCCGCCCAAGTAAAGAACTGTTACAAATAATGAAGAAACTAATAGGTTTAGATAAGAAGCAACATAAAATAAACCAAACTTTATACCCGAGTATTCGGTTTGATAACCTGCTACTAATTCTTCTTCTGCTTCTGGTAAATCAAAAGGTAATCTCTCACATTCTGCTAGGGAAGAGATGAGAAAAATGATAAACCCTATAGGCTGACGCCATAAATTCCACCCCCCAAAACCATATTTTGATTGCGCCTCAACTATATCAATTGTACTTGAACTGTTAGATAATCATAGTCGGTGATACCATCACTGTTACCATCGCTATTACAGAACCGTACATGAGATTTTCATCTCATACGGCTCCTTAAAGGCCATAAATAAATCTAAGGACCGGGTAAGTATTATTTTATCTTGATACATTTGTAGGATGGATAAGGTCAAATCTTATTGGACGGTCCAAAATTAGACCAATAGAATTCTGTCTGTTATAATTATTAGTTTTAAATAATTGTTATTTTAATAATTAAATAAATTAATAATAAAATAAAAAAAAAAAAAAACAAAGTACTTCTGAATTGATCTCACCCCTTCTTTAAAAATTTTCAATTCTTCTTTGTTGAGTAATAACTTAATTCTTCAATAAAATACTTCTTGTAGAAATATAACTAACATAATTAACCCGTCGTTTTTACTTACGAAACAAAATTCCATATTAATTCATGAATTATTATATATATTCTATATATATATGAATATAGAATATGAATATGGAAAAGGATAAAAAAGATATATTTTTTTATTGGAATTGGGTTTCTTTCTCTTTTTTTTTTTTTCGTTCCTATTCTTCTTTCTATTTCTTAAAAAAAGAGGGCTTACAAAATAAAGGATTTTTTCGTTCCCAATAGTTATGTATTTCATCGGTGGATAGGAGCATACTCTGGATTGGAATAGTGCCTTGGGGAGTACTTCCTAATAATTTCTACTAACTTTAAGCCCCAATTAGTATTCGTTGTTTGTATATTATGTAAAAAAGCCCTTTTTGGATAATTTACATAATTTCCATTTCCATTACAAATCCGTTACATATCTTGGTGTTTCTAACCATCCACTCGTTTTTGTTCAACCCTCCGTTATGATAATACATGTATGTTAATCCATACAAATGATAGTGAAAAATCAATACGGTGGATCTTTTGAGCCCGCTTCAAGTCAGGATGACTAATCGACCAATCTTGGGGTAAACGATTTCTTATGTTTATGTTTATTTTCGCTTAACTCTTTAACTCTTATACATGGAAAATGAGACTCAATATTTTTACTGCGAATTTATATATTCTAAATTATATAATATATATAAGCTGTTTTCTTTCACTCAATATAACTATTTTATTGAATTTTTCAATCCGAATAATGAATAAAAAAAAGAATGAAGATCTCTAACCCTACTCAATTCATTCCACCGTTTTCCTCGAAAGGAAGAATAGAGAAAGGTTTATGTCTATATATCAACGAATCGCACGTAGAGATATTGATAACACACATAAAGTTAATGGTATTTCATAACTAATTGATTGAGCAGCAGCTCGTAGACCACCTAAAAAGGAATATTTATTATTTGACCCGTATCCTGACATAAGAAGTCCAATGGGAGCAATACTTGAAATGGCAATCCATAAAAAAACACCAATATTGAGATCCGCTAAAACAAGGCGATACCCAAATGGAACTACTAAATAGCTTACTAAAATGGATATAACTGCTATGGATGGACCGATACTGAATAAACGAGTATCCCCTCTAGATGGAAAAAGATTTTCTTTGAAAAGAAGTTTTGTCCCATCTGCTAGAGCTTGAAGAACTCCCAAAGGGCCGGCGTATTCAGGTCCAATACGTTGTTGTATTCCCGCGGATATTTCTCTTTCTAACCATACAATTACCAGTACGCCTATTGTGATTCCCAATACAAGAGTCAAAATAGGAATAAGTAACCATATAATTCCATAGACCCCCTTTAAAAATTCCAATCTAGAAAAAGAATCGATCTCTTGTAATTCTAGTGTATCTAGTGTATCAATTATCATTTCAACGATCAACTTCTCCCATAATGATATCTATACTACCTAGTATTGTCATAATATCAGCCAATTTCATTCTTTTAACTAACTGAGGAAGAATTTGCAAATTGATAAAACCCGGCGGTCGAATTTTCCATCTCCAAGGAAAACCACTCCGATCCCCTATCAGAAAAATCCCCAATTCGCCTTTTGGAGCTTCGACTCGCACATAAAGTTCTTGTTTCGGCAATTCAAATGTAGGAGAAGGTTTTTTACTAATAAAGCGATATTCAAAATCATTCCATTCTGGATTCCTTTCTCTATCAAAGTAGCGGATTTCTAAGTTCTCATATGGCCCCCCCGGAATTCCTTCGAGAGCCTGTTGAATAATTTTTACAGATTCCACCATTTCACCAATTCGGACTAGATAACGAGCCAATGAATCCCCTTCTTTTTGCCACTGTACTTCCCAATCAAATTCGTCATAACACTCATACTGATCAACTTTACGAAGGTCCCATTGTATTCCGGACGCTCGCAGCATTGGTCCTGATAAACCCCAGTTTATTACTTCCTCTCGACCAATAATGCCTACCCCCTCGACTCGTTCTAAAAAAATAGGATTGCGTGTAATAAGTTGTTGATATTCAGCAACCCTTATTAAAAAATAATCGCAGAAATCCAAACATTTATCTATCCAGCCATAAGGGAGATCAGCCGCCACCCCTCCGATCCGAAAATAATTATGCATCATTCTCATACCGGTGGCAGCTTCGAATAGATCATATACTAATTCTCTTTCTCTGAAAATATAGAAAAAAGGAGTCTGTGCACCAATATCCGCCATAAAAGGGCCGAGCCATAACAGATGAGAAGCTATACGACTCAACTCCAACATAATTATTCTGATATAGCTGGCTCTTTTAGGTACTTGAATATTTCCCAGCTGTTCCGGTCCATTTACTGTTATTGCTTCTGTGAACATAGTAGCTAAATAATCCCAACGTGTTACATAAGGCAAATATTGTATAATTGTTCGGTTTTCCGCAATTTTTTCCATCCCTCGGTGTAAATAACCCAATATTGGTTCACAGTCAATAACATCTTCACCATCTAGAGTAATGATAAGTCGAAGAACACCATGCATTGATGGATGGTGGGGACCCATACTGACTACCATCAGGTCTTTTCTTGTAGCTGGTATATTCATAGGTTTTTCCTTAATTCACTCTTTCATGAATTGAATTGCTGAAAACGAAAAAAAGTTCATTCAAATTCACGATCTAATAAATCAAATAATTCAAAATGCTTCTTCAAATTAACGAGTTTTTGATTCACGAATATCCAACCGATTAATCAATTCTTTATAACCTATTCTATTTTTCTTTGACAAATAAGATAGCAGGCGTTGGCGTTTTCCCAGAATTTTACGTAGACCTCTCTGAGATAAATAGTCTTTTTTGTGTAATTGTAAATGGGAAGTAAGTCTTCGTATCCTATTGGTGAAACTTAATATTTGAAATTCAACAGAACCCCTATTTTCTTCTTTTTCTTCTTGTGAAATAACTGAGATGAATGAATTTTTTACCATAAAAGAACCCCCCCTCTTTTTTTAAGATATTTTGATTGATAGATATTTTTATTGATCAGTAATAATAATGTCACTTGTTTTAGTTTGGTATAGAGAATAATCTTAATTTCGGTCTAATTTCGACTTTTATTAAATCAAATTAAATCAATCCTATTTTAATTTCAAAATTTGAAAAGGTATACAGTATACAAAGGTATACAAAAGGATGGTTGTTTTCCATCCTCCAAAACGATAAAAACTTAGTCCTAAAATCAGACGATTTTATTGATTCATTTCTAGATCGAATTGATATGTCATTGAATTAGTATCAGAATAGAATGTAAGACATTGAATGTGCGCACCTCTTTGTCGTCATAGACCCGCTGCGTTATGGGAAAGATAGCAAAAATTTACTAGTAATGGATTTTCAATCGCGGATACATATGTATCCTTACCATACCGAAACGACTGCCGTTATTGCTATCAAACCAATACCGATTCATACAAGCTAAATCTTCTAATCGATAATTGGGCCATAGAAATAACTTTAAGTTAATAAGTTTCTTTTTATATCCTTTGTTTTTATCCAAAACTTGACTGTTTACCTTATTCCCATTCCCTAATGCTGAATTTTTATGCATATCATTTCTATTCCTAGAATTGAAACAAATTAGAATTCTAAATTCTCTCCGAAGTCTAGGTGATAAAATATTTTCAGGAACAAACAAATCATAATGATTTTTATCTCTATTTCCAGTCATCTTTTTATATTTGGTAATGACTTCATCAGAATTCTTATCAATATGGTTTTTTTCTCTGTATTTTTGATTCGTTTTGTGTTTACTTTGATGAACCGATGAAATACCAATGGTTTGATACATAATAAATTGCCCATCATTTTTTATAGATAGACGAATTGGTTCAATAATCAAAATTCCTCTTTTGATGAATTCCGTAAGAGTTAAATTTTTCTGAATCATCAGAATATCAAGACTCATTTCTCCTCTTTGAATAGAGGATATAGTTATTTCTCTTGGATTTATCAGTCTAAGCAGGAGACAATATACTTTGATGTTATTGATTATTTTTTTATTTAAAATATCATCCCATCGCAATTGAAAATGAAAATACCTTTTTAGTAAGAAATCAAACTCCGCTTTTGTATTGTTCTTGTATTGTTTTTTATTTTTTTGTTTTTTCATCTCCGAGTCCGTATAATCTTCTTCAACATCTTTTTCTTGGTTTGAAAGAGCAGATTCAAGGTTTACTTGGTCCGCTGATTCTTTTTGCTCTTTATTTCGTTTTTTTAATTCAAGAGATTTTTTTTCATTGGAGGATATAAAAAGATCTTTTTTTGTATTTCCAGCAATGCTTTTGTTTTCAATATCAGTAACGTTTTCATTTATATTAGAATCTAAAAGAAGTAATTTTTTTGGTATAACCCACGGTTTAGTTTTATACAAATTATAAAGTATCAAAAATTCGGAGAAGAACCAACGTTCAAGATTTGATATGGGGCGGTTTACTATTTCTTCATTCATTCCCATCCAATCCAAAAAATTTTTTTTTTTAGATAAATAGATTTCTTGATCTTGATGAATTGTGAGATCAAAAAAATTTTGCTTATTCATTTTATCAATTATTGGATAATCATTAAGTTTATTCTTAGTACATTTTTTATTACTATTTGGGTCAGTATCAATATTGATCCAAGCTTCAATATTGATTTTCTTTCTAAGACAAAAATGGATAATTCTCCAATCAAAATATTTTCTATCCAGATTTTTATCCATATCTGTAATATCATGTTGTACTCGATCATTATTGATAGGGATAATAGGAATACCTTCCATCATATAAAAAGATTTTAGTTTATTTGTGTTGGAGTTCGAAAAAACTTCTTGGTTGTTTTTTACATGTAATGACAATTCATAAATTGACGAGTACTTCGTATTTTCATAATTAATAGATTTATATGCTAACCGATCATATCTATATTGTTTTTTAAAATTCTCTTTTTCATTCAGTAATGAAGCCTTTTCAAAATTTTTTAGTTTTTCGTAGTGAATAAATTTAGTTTTTTTAGATGAGTTACTTAAATCCTTATTTTTATTCATATAATGGTGATTGAATCTATTTCGCCATTTTTGTGGTACTAGTCTAGACCATCTAATGTGAGATATATCATATTGATAATGATTCCTTAACCAATTTGTCCATTGATTTATTCCAGAATTCTGACAATTCTTATGTCTTAATTGAGAAAGAAAAAGTTCTTGTGTTCCAACAAAATAACCCCTTATTTCATTCTTAATAAAAGGAGCTGCTCCATTATATTGCAAGACAGATTTTAACTTATAAAAATCCAAATTGACAAATTGGGTTTGTGAGAGTTTGTAAAATACATAGGCTTGTGAAAAGTAGGATAAATCACAAAAAGTATTTGGATTTTTTTTACTAATATTAGTATTACATAGTGCTTTTTTTATAGTCGAAATAAAATGAATTAAACTTTGATTTTTTTTATCCGTTTTTTCTTGATTTGTTTCATTATTGGTAATGTATTTATTAATAATTTTTTTTATTGAGTCACGAAATGGTTGTGTATTGATCCTAGGAATATTAATGATCCACAGAAAGATATCTATGTATATCCTTTCAATGAAAAATTTTATAAAATAATGTGATTTGCGTATTAGTCGAGCATTTTTTCTTTTTAATATCTGCCAAATCTTTTTTTGTGCTTTCAACCTTTTATTATCATCACTTATTTTGTTAAAACTAATATTTCGATCCGGAATTCTAAATTCGCCCTTTTTTTCATTTGTAATTTTTTCTATTTGATTTATGATCGTGTTTGTTCTATCAGTTAGATCCTGCATTTTTTTTTCTGTCAACGAATAATTTGTCCAATTCCGAGGTATAGTTTCAATGGACGATTCAGGAATCATCAGATTACTTATTATCAAATCTTTTTTAGTTTTACTCAATTCATATACTTTTCTTTTTCTCAATCCAAATAATAGAATTGGATTTATTTTTGATAGTTCTTTTTTTATTTCTTTTAAAAAAAGAATCCTTTTAATGACCCATTTTTTTATTTCTTTTGAAACATTTAGAAACAATTTTGTTTTTTCTTTAAAAATTCTTAGAATTAGAAAACATTTCTTTTTCAATTTTCTAATTTTTCTTTTGAGTTCTTTAAAAATGGGTTCAAAAAACGATTCTTGTTTTCTGGAAGAATCAAAAGGGAATTCTGCTTCCATTCCAAAAATTGTTAAAAAACAAGAATCATTTTTTGAATCTTTCTTTTTCATTGGATCGTTATAAGGGGCTCGTGGATTCGATCTATGCCAAGGTTTCAGACGAAAAGGAAATATGATCTTAATCTGAATACCGTCTGTTAACCAATTTTTTGGAAATTCTTTTTCTGATAATTGAACGCCATTATAGGTGCATTTAACATACATTTCTCGATTCCAATCCTTAAAATCTTCGGACCATTCAGGAAATTGAAATAATAGCATACGGGCGATATTTTTAAATATTATCAATGAAGGCAATATAATATATTTTCTAAGAATCGATTGGGTTACTAATAAAAAACCTCTTATTACTTGAGCAAGTAAAATACTATCCCAGGCTTCCGCTATTTCTATACGTACTTTCTCCTTTCTTTTGGCTTCTTCTTTTTTATCTTCTTCCTTTTTTTTCTCACTTTCTTCTGTGGTTTTCTCTTTAGAATCCGAAATTTTGAGTTCTGTGTTTGTCCACATACCATTTCTAAAAATTCGGTTTATACGTTCGGAAATATCAAAAGAAAAAAAAGGGGATTTGTTTATTCGGTCCAAAAAGAGGGGGGAATGCACGTCTGCCTCAAAGAATTTCCAAGTAACGATTTTACGTCTTTGAGCACGTACAGAGCCTTTGATTAGGTCTCGACGAAAATCTGATTGTTGTGAATAACGTATCAAAGCAACTTCATCTGTTTGATCAGTATCATTAGTTTCTTGGGTATTACTATAAGTATCAGTATTCTCTTGGTTATCAGTAAAAATAACTACACTTTTTGCTTTTCTTGAGCGAATCTGATGATTCTCTACCCCACTCTCCTCGTTTTCTCCCTCCTCTTGTTCCAAATCAGTAATTAATTTGTATGACCAGCGAGGGATTTTTTTATGTATTTCTTTTAATGCAATAGATTTTTTTTTTATCGTTTTCTCGTTTGAAAGAGTTCTATCTGCATCAAATAAAAATTTTAAAACTTTTATTCTATCTTCTGAATCAATTCTTACTTGTTCATGTTCAGGAACTATAAAAGGTCTTTTAAAATTTAAACTTGATGTTGATTTTACAGCAAATTCATTGATTAAGTTCAATAAATAATCCATTTGCTTTGCGCATGCTTTTGTATCAAATGAATTTGGTTTCTGTTCAAATTCTAGGCGATTAATAATAAAAAGGATACTATGAATCTTATTTATCAAAAACTTTTCTATAGAATTTTTTCGAGAAATTTCCTTTTTAATTGAAAGTGAAAACAATTTTTTGATTCGTCCACGATAGGGTCCATTTATGAAAGGATCATATATTTGGGGTAAATATTCTTTTTTAGTCTTATCATTACACAACCGAGTTCTTTTTTCGAGTACATTCAGACC